ACAGCTCAAATCTGTTATAATAAAAAGAGTTAATACATCCTCAGTAGCTCAGTGGTAGAGCAATCGGCTGTTAACCGATTGGTCGTAGGTTCAAGTCCTACCTGGGGAGTATTTACGAAGAATTAAGAAATGAATAATAATTTTGACAAGTTAAAAATTGGTAGTAAATCTTTTACCTCACGATTAATGTTAGGTACCGGTAAATACAGAACAATGAATGACGCGATAAATAGCGTTAATAGTAGTGAATGTGAAATCGTTACCGTAGCTATACGTCGTCTACCGACAAATTTAGATAATGATAGCAGTAGTTTTTTAAATCATTTGGATTGGAATAAATTATGGTTATTACCAAATACTGCGGGTTCACAAACAGCAGAGGAAGCCATTCGAATGGCTTTTTTAGGGCATGAATTGGCTTGTCAACTTGGACAAGAAGATAATTTTTTTGTAAAATTAGAAGTAATTTCGGATCCTAAATACTTGTTACCAGATCCAGTTGGAACTTTAAAGGCCGCTGAATTTTTAGTTAAAAAGGGTTTTACTGTAATGCCGTATATAAATGCGGATCCAATGTTAGCACTACATTTAGAAGATTTAGGGTGCGCTACAGTAATGCCTTTAGGATCTCCAATAGGATCAGGACAAGGCTTAAATAATTTATCGAATATCAAGATTATAATCGAAAATTCAAGCATTCCTGTTATTGTTGATGCTGGAATTGGCACTCCTAGTGAAGCTGCTATGGCTATGGAATTAGGCGCTGATGGTGTCTTATTAAACACTGCGGTATCACAGGCTAAATATCCTGAAAAAATGGCTTATGCAATGAATCTTGCAGTTCAATCTGGTAGATTAGCTTATGCTGCCGGACGTATGGAGAAAAAATTTTATGCGAGTCCAAGTTCTCCTATAAGTGAAATAAGTAAACTATAAAAAATTGTTAGAAATTGAAAAAATTATTTAAACCATTTAAAATTAGATTTTTAAATGGTTTAAATAATTTTTTAGTTATTTTTATTAATTACGTCAACAGTATCTTCTTCTTTAAGTAGTTTTGGATCAACGTGACTATAATCAATATTTACAATAATATTATCATCAAAATCAGCATCTACAATAATTTTTGTTTTTGGATATAACGGTTTAGCTAAAAATTCTTGTGCTAAATTATCTTCTAATAAACGCATTACAGCACGACGTAATGGACGCGCACCATAAATAGGATCAAAACCTTGTTCTACTAAAATTTCTTTAACATTATTTCGAACTTCTAATTCCACTTCTTTTTCTTTCATCCGATCTTGTAATTGTTTGATCATGATTTCAGAAATTTGTTTTACGTCTTGACGTGTTAAATGACTAAAAATAATAATTTCATCTAGTCGATTTAAAAATTCTGGTCGGAAGTATTTTTTTAATTCCTCATTAACTAAAAACGAAATACGTTTAAAAACATTTGGATCTAAAACAGGATCTGTTGCTGAAGATAAGAAATCAGCATTAATGTCTAAGCTACTTTTATTTGGTTTTCGAGCTTGAATTCCACTCTCTTTTTCAATAATTTTCGCCCCAACATTTGAGGTCATGATAATTAAAGTATTTTTGAAATCAATTGTTCGACCTTTTGAATCTGTTAAACGTCCATCATCTAAAATTTGTAGTAATAAATTAAAGACATCTGGATGAGCTTTCTCAACCTCATCAAATAAAACAACTGTATATGGCTTACTTCGCACTGCTTCCGTTAGCTGACCACCTTCACTATATCCAACATAACCTGGAGGTGAACCGATTAGTTTGGCAACAGTATGTTTCTCCATATATTCTGACATATCTAGTCGAACCATTACCTCTTCACTACCAAACATATATGCAGCTAAGGCTTTTGTTAATTCCGTTTTTCCTACCCCTGTAGGGCCTGCAAAAATAAAACTAGCAATTGGACGGTCTGGATTACGTAATCCTACACGAGCACGACGGATTGCTTTTGACACAGAAACAATAGCTTGATGTTGACCAATAAGTCTTTCATGTAAAGTGTCTTCCATGTTTAATAGTTTTTTCGATTCTGTTTCCGAAATCTTAGTCATTGGAATTCCTGTCCAACCTGCAATTACTTCAGAAATATCTTCTTCCATTACCATATCAACATGAACTCGTTTTAAACCAGCTTTTTCATTGATTTGTAAAGCTTGTTTCATGATTTGAATTTGGATTCTTACTTCCATTTCATAATCTAAAAGTTGTGAAGCTGTATCGTAATCTTGTTCACGAACACAAATATCTTTTTCACTTAGTGTTTCTTGAAGTTCATTTAATAATAATAAAATACCTTCAGGTAATCGTTTATTTTCTAAACGTACACGTGAACCAGCTTCATCTAAAACATCAATTGCTTTATCTGGTAAATAACGATCTGCAATAAACTTATCGGCTAAAATAGCCGCTTGTTCAATTGCTTTATCATGATAACTTAAGCTATGGTGACGTTCAAATTTTGAGCGTAACCCACGTAAAATATCAATAGTAACACCAACACTTGGTTCTTTTACTTGAACCGGTTGGAACCTACGTTCTAATGCTGCGTCACGTTCAATGTATTTACGGTATTCTTCCATAGTCGTAGCACCGATACATCTAAACTTACCACGCGCTAAGGCAGGTTTTAAAATGTTAGCTGCATCAACAGCACCTTCAGCGGCACCAGCACCCACTAAGGTATGAATTTCATCAATCACTAAAATAATTGTTGAATCTAATTGAGCTTCTTCAACGATACGTTTTAATCGTTCTTCAAACTCACCTCGATATTTTGTTCCCGCAAGTAACGAGCCTAAATCTAGAGACATAATTACATTACCCTCTAAGAAATTCGGAATATCTTGTGTTAAAATTAGCTGAGCAAGTCCTTCTGCTACAGCTGTTTTACCTACACCAGGCTCACCGATAAGAACAGGGTTATTTTTACTACGTCGAGCTAAAACTTTAATAACTTCAAAAATTTCTTTATCTCGACCAATAACAGGATCTAAACGACCTTCTACAGCTTCTTTTGTAATATTATCTGTATATTCATCTAAAGTCGGCGTACTACTTACATCGCCTTCACGATCTAAAATACGTTTTTCTGATTCTGATAATGGACGTAATAATTCTTCTTGATTTTCTTTAATAAGTGCTAATGTTTTATTTCGAAGTTGAGTTATATCCACACCTAATTTTTCAATAGTACGGATAGCAACACCATCTTCTTCTGCAATCAAAGCTAATAGAATGTGTTCAGTTCCTACATAATTTTGTCCGATATCTTTACCTTCTTGAACTGCCATTTCTAAAACTCGTTTTGCTCGAGGTGTAAATGGAATTTCTGAAGCAACAAAACCTGTACCTCGTCCAATATAGTTTTCAACCTCTTTTCGAGCTTTTTTTAATGTAACATTTAAAGAACGTAAAGCTTTAGCACCTAAACCTTGGCGTTGACCAACAACACCTAAAAAAAGTTGTTCAGTTCCTACAAAATTATGACCCATTCTTCGTGCTTCTTCTTGCGAAAGCATTATTACTTTAATCGCGCCTTCTGTAAATTTTTCAAACATTATGTCTTACCTTAGACCTAGATATAAAATTCTATTCACAAGTAACTAGGTTAGAGTCTCATACATTTCTAATGAGTATTGTTATTTGATTTTAAGTTATATATTATATAATATATATATATTATAAGTAAAATGGCGGTATGGCCAAGTGGTAAGGCAGTGGATTGCAAATCCTCTATCCCCAGTTCGAATCTGGGTGCCGCCTTTAAAATTGTTGCTATACTCTTGCCTTTTATTGTTATGTTTTGTAAAATATTAATATAACATTGGGGACGTGGTGGAATTGGTAGACACGACGGACTTAAAATCCGTTGCCTAGTGATAGTGCGTGAGGGTTCAAGTCCCTCCGTCCCCAGTATACTTGACCAGGAAATGAATATACCTGGACTGATATCAATATATATAATAATTAAAAATGTATAATATTTATTTTGTATACTTTTATCAAGTAACCAAGCTTATTATTAAAACTGCATTGTTACCCAAAAGTAAGTTTAAGAGAATTCCATTATTTTTTAGTAGAATCAAATATATAAACCTGAAAAAATAGTCAAATCTAAATGTTTGCTCGATTTTACGTCATCTACAAAAAATTGATCAATAGTCACCATTATAATATTTTTTATTAAAGTTCAAAAAATAAGTCTCTTTTCTCGAATAACAATATACATATTGTTATTCGAGAAAAGAGAATTATTTTTTGAGCTTAAAGCACAATTAAGATAAGCAAATACGGTATAAAACCCCTGATGGTAAATCTGATTCCGATAATAAATTAAAAATATCTACTGTCGAATCATGATAAATTTCGATAACGCGTTTATGAACTCTTAATTCAAAATGTTCACGAGAATCCTTATCTACGTGAGGAGATCGTAAAACACAATAAATACGTTTATCCGTAGGGAGTGCTACAATACCAACATTGTCTAACTCAATATTTTGTGTAAGATTAAGAATCTTACGACATGAACTCATTAAAAGCTCATGATTGAAAGATTCTAACCGTACACGGATTTTTTCTTTGGTTTTTGTTATCATAAATAGATTTAATTATTTAACAATTTTAGATACTACACCTGCACCAATAGTTCTACCACCTTCACGGATTGCAAAACGCATACCATCTTCGATAGCTACTGGGTAAATTAATTTAGCTGTCATTTTAATACGATCACCAGGCATTACCATTTCTACAACTGAACCATCATCTGCAGTAAACTGTTCAATTGAACCTGTTACATCAGTAGTTCGAACGTAGAATTGAGGACGATAACCTGTAAAGAATGGTGTATGACGACCACCTTCTTCTTTTGTTAATACGTAAACTTCTGATTCGAAATCTGTATGTGGAGTAATTGTACCTGGTTTAGATAATACCATACCACGTTCAATATCTTCACGTGTAACACCACGTAATAAAATACCAACGTTATCACCAGCAAAACCTTCCTCTAATGTTTTTTGGAACATTTCAATACCAGTAATTGTTGTATTTTGTGTATCACCAACACCTACGATTTCTACGTTGTCACCAACTTTTACAACACCACGTTCAATACGACCTGTTGCTACAGTTCCTCGACCTGTAATTGAGAAAACATCTTCGATTGCCATTAAGAATGTTTTTTCAACGTCACGTTCAGGAGTCGGGATATATTCATCTACAGCATCCATTAATGCGTAAATTTTATCTACCCATTTGTTCTCACCACGTCCAACACTTGGGTTAGAAGTAATTGCTTCAATTGCTTGTAAAGCTGAACCTGGACAAATTGGAATATCATCACCTGGGAAGTCGTATGCAGATAATAATTCACGAACTTCTAATTCAACTAATTCTAATAATTCCTCATCATCTACTTGATCTTCTTTATTTAAGAAAACAACGATATCTGGAACACCAACTTGTTTAGCTAATAAGATATGTTCGCGTGTTTGTGGCATAGGACCATCTGCAGCAGATACTACTAAAATAGCTCCATCCATTTGAGCCGCACCCGTAATCATATTTTTAACATAATCAGCGTGACCGGGACAATCTACGTGCGCATAATGACGGGTTGCTGTCTCGTATTCAACGTGTGCTGTATTAATTGTAATACCACGTGCACGTTCTTCTGGTGCACCATCAATATCAGCATAATCTTTAAAGGTTGCACCACCATCTAATGCTAATGTAGCTGTAATAGCTGCAGTTAATGTAGTTTTACCGTGATCTACGTGACCAATAGTACCAATGTTAACATGCGGTTTTGTACGTTCAAATTTTTCACGTGCCATTTTTTAAATTTCCTGAAAGTTTTCCTTTGTATAAATATATAAAGCTTTTAGCGAGAAAAGAAAAATTAATATCTAAAATGTGCAAACGCTTTATTTGCCTCTGCCATTCTATGTGTTTCTTCTTTTTTCTTTATAGTATTACCTATATCATTTGCTGTGTCAATTATTTCACTAGCTAATTTTATTGCCATTGTACGACCCACACGTTGGCGTGAGTACTGAATAATCCATCTTAACGATAAATTAGTTGCTCTAAATGAGTTTACTTCGATGGGAACTTGATATGTTGAACCACCAATTCGACGGGCTTTTACTTCCACTACCGGACTGGCATTTCGAATAGCTTTTTCAAATACCATTAAAGGATCTTCGTTAGTTTTTGTTTTAATAATTTCAAAAGCTCCATTAACAATATTTTCTGCTACAGTTTTTTTCCCAGATTTTAAAATTCTCTTTGTTAATAAACTAACTAAATAGCTATTATATGTAGGATCTGACTTGGGAAATCTTTTTTTTGATATATTACGACGAGACATATGCTAACGTATTTTAAATTAATATATTTTATTTATTTTTTAACTTCTTTGTCTTTTAAAAAGTTTTTAATTTTTCGGATAAGTAGGTCAAGTGACATTAATTTAAAAAATAAATTATTTCTTATCCTTTTGGTTTTTTAACACCGTATTTAGAACGACGTTGTGTTCTATCTTTCACACCACCACTATCTAAGGCGCCTCGAATAATATGGTATCGAACACCGGGTAAATCTTTAACTCGACCACCGCGAATTAAAACCACTGAATGTTCTTGTAAATTATGACCAATACCAGGAATATAAGCAGTCACTTCAAATCCAGAAGTTAAACGGACACGAGCAACTTTTCGAATCGCTGAATTTGGTTTCTTCGGAGTTGTTGTATAAACCCTTGTACATACACCACGTCTTTGTGGACAATCCACTAAAGCAGGGGATTTAGTTTTCTTTTTGATTTGAATTCGTCTTGCACGAACTAATTGTTGAATAGTAGGCATTTGTTTTATAAGTCTTATATAAATATAAAGTTCTTAAATATTCATTACTTTACTCTTCGCTTGAGTTTAATCCATATTTTTTCATGAATCGTTCTACACGACCTTCAGTATCAATGATCGTTTGCGAATCCGTATAAAATGGATGATTGGCAAGCCAAACATCGACAGTTAATTCAGGTCTAGTAGAACCTACGTAACAAATAAGTTTTCCGTCATAAAAAACGGGGGCCTCTGGAAACCAAGTAGGATGAATTTCAGATTTTGGCATATTGTATTTCCAATTTTATTAACGTTTTGAGTATTGTGGTGCTTTTCTTGCTTTACGTAAACCATATTTTTTACGTTCTTTAATACGAGCATCTCTTGTTAAAAACCCATATGGTTTTAATGAAACTCGATTTTGGCTTTCCATTTGACATAATAATCGAGCAACACCTAATTTAATAGCATCTGCCTGACCTGTTAAACCACCACCTTTTACAATTGCAGTAATGTCATATTGATTTTCTAAACCTAAAACTCGTAAAGGTGACCAGATATTATCTAGGTAAGTCGTATTGTATTGTAAATATTTTTCGCCAGGAACATTATTAACAATAACATTACCTGTACCAGGAGTAAGAAATACACGAGCTACAGCTTGTTTTCTTCTCCCAATACCAAGTTTATCTTTTTGAAATACTAATTGGTTCATAAACTTATATATATATATTTTTTAATTCCATTCTAATAGTATAGGATTTTGAGCTCCATGTGGATGTTCCGAACCACTATAAACTCGTAAGCGGTTATAAAACTTTTGTTTTAAACCATTTGGTAACATATTTTTAACTGCACTTTCGATAATCCGTTGCGGAATTTTTTCAAAAAAGATTTTTAAAGAGCTTCCAGGACGACCTGGACTATAAGCGCGGTATTTTGGATGACCAACTGTCCATGAATCTAAATGCATTGTTTCTGCATTTATTACAATTACGTAATCTCCCATATCGATTGAGGGATGATAGTCTACTTTATGCTTTCCTTGTAATACTGATGCTACAACAGTTGAAATACGCCCTAATGGTTTTTGAGACGCATCAATGATATACCATTTTTTTGTAGCATAATCAGAACTTGGAATAAATGTATCGTTCATAAATTATATAATTAATTAAAAAATAAAAATGACTATTTTAAGACTATTCCTAATTTATTTTTTAGAGTCATAAAAACTTCGTCAGCCGATTTTCGACCAAAATTTTTAAGTTCTTGTAGTTTTTCGGGAGAATATTCTAATAAATCGCCTATTGTGTTAATTTGAGCACGTTTTAAACAATTATAAGCACGAACTGATAATTGTAATTCCTCAATAGCAATGTTTGTGTGTGGATCTAATGGAGTTACTAACGTTTCATTTGGTGATTCGGTAATTTCACTATCAGTTTTATTTTCAATAATAGACCGGAAGAAATCCACAATAAATTCCGATGCTTCAGAAATCGCTTCTTCGGGTGTAATACTACCATTAGTCCAAATATCAAGAATTAGACGTTCCGTAACTTCATCCGAATTGTCATAAACATTTTCAATTTTAAAATCAACTTTTTGAACAGGCATAAAAATAGCATCCATTTGCAAAAAGTCTTCGGCTTTATCATTAAATGTCTGCCCAGCTAATTTATAACCTTTTCCATATTCAAATTTAAATTCAATTTCAAGTAAATTTGAAGTTGAAATTGTTGCGATATAATGATTTGGATTTACCAATTCTAACTCAGATGGTAATTGGATCAAATCTGCCGTAATAACAGCGGGTCCTTGAATTTTTAAACGTCCAAATTGAGGTTCGGTAGTTTTACTTTTTAAAACTACACCTTTCAGATTTAGTAAGATTTCAAGAATATCTTCACGTACGCCTGTGATTACCGAAAACTCATCTCGAACTCCGGCAATTCTAACCGCCGTAATACTTGTCCCCCCTAAATCACCTAATAACGTACGTCGTAGAAGGTTTCCAATTGTTATTCCTTGCCCGGCTCGCAAAGAGTTAATTAAAAATTGTCCGTATGTAACTCCTGATTCCGTGTTTTCTGATTTTAAACATTTAATACAAGGATTTATCATATTTTAAATTCATTTTAAAAATAGTAAATTATACCCGGCGTGGTTTTGGTGGACGACAGCCATTATGCGGTACAGGTGTAATATCTTGAATTGAATGAATTTCAAATCCTGCACCTTGAATTGCTCGAATTGCTGTCTCGCGTCCAGATCCTTGGCCTTTAACTAAAATTTCAACACCTTTTAATCCATAATCTAATGCATCTAATGACGCTTTTTCTGCAGCTGTTTGAGCGGCAAAAGGAGTTCCTTTACGAGCTCCTTTAAAACCAGTACTTCCAGCCGAAGCCCACGAAATAGTATCGCCGGTTAAATTTGTAATAGTTACAATTGTGTTATTAAATGTTGATTGAATATGTACAACTCCAGATGTTATATTGCTTTTAGTTTTTTTCGGCGCTGATTTTCGTATTTTTTGTGCCATATGAAATAAAAATTTAAATTATTTAATTTATAGTAGAAATTTAATTATTTCTTCTTACCTGTTACTGTTTTCTTAGCCCCGCGTCTAGATCGAGCATTTGTACGAGTACGTTGGCCACGAACTGGTAAACTATTTCTATGTCTTTTTCCTCGATGACAATTAATTTCATTTAATCGTTTAATATTTAAACCATTAAAACGTCTTAAATCACCTTCTAATTTCAAACCGCTATTTTCTAATTCATCACGTAATGCAATTGTTTCTTCATTTGTTAAATCATCTGTTCGCGTTTGCGAATCAATATTTGCATTTTGAACAATTTTCTTTGCAGATGTTAAACCAATTCCGTGAATATAAGTAAGGGCATATTCAATTCTTTTATTTCTTGGTAAATCGATACCTTGTAATCTTACCACTTGCTTAACTCCTTTAAGTTATTAACCTTGACGTTGTTTATGTTTGGCATTTTCACAAATAACCATAATTTTTCCGTGTCTTTTAATAACACGACATTTATCGCACATTTTTTTTACTGAAGGACGAACTTTCATGATTGATTATTAGTTAATAATTATTTTTAAATTCTTTAATCGAACATATCACTATAAATGTTCGATAAGAATATACTTCGCATCTCTCTTGATAAATCTAAAACAACCCCTACTAGAATTAGTAAAGATGTAGTTCCTAACCCATTAAAACTGGAAACGGGTAATATAGCTTCAATAATATTTGGTAAAGTTGCAAGTACTGCTAACATTACTGCACCTAACAAAGTAACACGTTTCATTACTTGTTTTAAATAATAAGTTGTTTCGATTCCTGGTCGAACACCTGGAATACTTACTGCCATTTTTTGCAGTTCATCCGAAACATCTTTTGGATTAAGTACAATAGTCGAATAAAACGAGCTGAATAATAGTATTAGGACGAAATAACTAACCCAGTAAATAATTTTAGAAGATTGTAATATTGCTGGAAGAGTTAAAATCGGTAATAACCCTAAACTACTAACATAATTCGGGATTACCAATACTGCTGTTGTTAAAATAATAGGCATAACACCAGCTTGATTAAACCGTAATGGGATATAATTATTTTCCGGTAAAGCTGAAAACGTAGGTGAGCTTTGCCCTAGTTGTTTAGACGAAATTAATGGAACAATTCGCGCACCTTCTTGTAATAATACAATTCCATAAATTGCTATGAAAAATAAAACTGCTATTACAAGCCATGAGACAAAATTTAAACTTTCACTATTTTCTGAAACTAGTTTTGTTATTAAATTTGGAAGACTAGAAACAATATTTGTATAAATCAATAGTGAAGCTCCATTCCCTAACCCATGTTCGGTAATAATTTCACTTAACCATAAAACGATCATTGCACCAGTAGTTAACCAAATAATAATTTCAAAGGCTAAAACTGGTGTCCAATTAAACAATGCGCGTTTTAAATAAAATGCAATTCCAGCACTTTGTATAACAGCCCAAACTAAAGTAATTAAGCGAGTTATTCGATTAATTGTTCTTTTACCCTCACTTGAGCCTTCTTTTTGTAATTTAGATAAATTCGGTAGAATAGTTACAAGTAATTGCATTAAAATAGATGCATTAATATATGGAAATATATTTAATGTAAATAATCCAATTACAAAAGTATCATTACCGGAAAACGTACTGACTAAACTTCGGGTTAAAGAATGTCGTTGAATATAAAATGCAAGATACCCATGATCAATTCCAGGAACTGGTAAAAAAGTACCTAAGCGAATAAATATTAATATCCCTAAACTTAATAAAAGACGTTTTAATAAAATGTTATTGTCACCAGTTTCTTTCATTTCCATTCCCGTATTTTATAAATAAAAAGTTTTTATAAGATAATTTTAAACTAAGTTCAGGTCTCGTTTTTTTGATACTTGAGCTTTAGTTGTTAAATTATTTAATGCGCAAATAGACGCGCGTGCATTATTTAATAAATTATCAGATCCTAGTTGTTTTGCAATAACGTTTTTAATACCAGCAACTTCTAATACGGTACGAACTGCTCCCCCAGCAATTACACCCGAACCTTCAATCGATGGTCGCATAATAATTTTACAAGCTCCAAAATTACCTGTAACATTATGTGGGATACTTAATGCTTTTGTAATTGGTACTTGTATTAAATTTTTTCTAGCATCTGTCTTTGCTTTTTTAAAAGCATTAACCACATCATCTGCTTTAGCAACACCAACACCTACTTGCCCATTTTCATCACCAATCACAACAATTGCACGGAAACTTAATTTTTTCCCCCCTTTTGTTACTTTTGATACACGACCAATTTTAATTAATCGTTCAACAAATCTGGGTTCATTATTTTTTTCATTCCGTCGTGGATTTTTTTTTAATTTATTAACTTGTTTTAAATCGGTACTCATAAAACTCTATATATACTTATATTTTAAAAGTTATTTATTAAAATTGTAAACCACCGTCACGTGCGCCATCAGCTAAAGCTTTAACTCTACCATGGTAAAGGTATGGACCCCGATCAAATACAATTTTAGTAATATTTTGTTTAAGACTAAGCTTTGCTAATTTTTGACCCATTAATCTTGATGCATCACATGTTCGACCATTTTTTACATCTAATTTAATATCACGATCTAAAGTAGAGCATGAAACTAATGTACTAGCAGTTGTATCATCGATAATTTGTGCATAAATATTTTCATTCGATCGATAAACTGATAATCTAGGTCGTTCTAACGTGCCTTTAACAGATCCTCTTAAACCTTCACGTTTTAACCGTTTATATCTATCCGGTTTTAGTTTTTTATTTTTATTTTTAAGTCTCAATAAAACTCTCGGTGAAAATTTCATATTTTTATTTTTTCTGTATTCAATTTATATAAGACGTTATGAAAAATTTTTAACTATTATTATTTGCCAGATTTTCCAGCTTTTCGTTTAACAATTTCCCCTTCATAAATAATCCCTTTTCCTTTATAAGGCTCAGGAGGTCGCCATGTACGAATATTTGCTGCAAATAAACCTAAGGCTGCTTTATCACAACCCTTTAAATTTACTTTTGTATTTTGAGCCACTTCGACTGAGATCCCTTCCGGAATATCCATAATTACTTGGTGACTATAACCTAAATTTAATACTATAGATTTACCTTGAACTGCTGCTCTGTATCCTACACCTACTAAACTAAGGTTGATCGAAAATTGTTCAGAAACACCAATTACCATATTATTTATTAGTGTTCTGTATAAACCATGTAAAGCACGAGAACTTCGTGTTTCATCTTTTAAACCTACAACTAAAATCCCTTCATTTTGTTCAACCCCTAAGACATCAGGGACTGTGTCATGTAATGTGCCAAATTTACCTTTAACTGTAATTTTAGGCCCATCACATGTAATATCAACACCTGTAGGTATTTTAATTGGTAATTTTCCAATACGTGACATAGAATAACTCCAATTACCAAATATAACATAAAATTTCGCCGCCAATTCCAAGCTCTTTAGCTTTTAGGTTTGTCATAACACCGTTTGATGTTGAGACAATAGCGATCCCTAAATTTCCTAATACTTGTGGTAAGTTTTTTGAACCACTATAAACACGTAAACCTGGTTTACTTACACGTTTTAGAGTAGTGATAACCGGTTGGCGTGACTTACCTTTATATTTTAAAGACATAAGTAAATATTTATTTTTACCTTCTTCATATTGTTCAAAATCTTCAATGTATCCTTCTTCTTTCAGAATAGATGCTATTGCTAAAGACATTTTTGTAACAGGAATTTGTACAATTTGGTGTTTTACCATATTTGCATTTCGAATTCGTGTTAACATATCTGAAATAGTATCTGTAACCATAACTTTATCCTTTAATATTCGATCCTATTTTCTAAATACCGATAGATATGTAATTTATTCTTGTGACCAACGTTTTCTACGTAAGTGTTTTTTACGATCCCAAACTTGGCTTATTTCACTTACTGATTCATATCTTTCGTAATAGCCTGAATCATTTAATGGGAATCGTAAGAATTTTAAAAGGACCATGCCATTTAACACATTATTAAATGTAGTGCCTTTTTTCGATGATGCTGACATTACAAGAGTAATTGTGAAACCTTGTGCTTGGTCAACATCTTCATAATTAATTTCTGGGAAAATTAATTGTTCTTTTAAACCAAATGTATAATTTCCTGCCTTATCAAAACTTCGAACAGACAAACCACGGAAATCTCGAATTTGAGGGAACGTGAAGAAAATTAATTTTGTTAAAAATGTATACATTTTTTCACCACGTAAGGTTACAGTTAAACCTAAATCCATATCTTCACGAATCTTAAAACCAGCAATTGCTTTTTTCGATTTCGTGATAATCGGTTTTTGACCTGTAATTTTAGTAAATTCTTGAATACTCTTTTTTAGAATATTTGTATTTTGAGCCGCTAAACCTAACCCACGGTTAATTTGAATTTTTTTTAATCTTGGAATCTTATGCGGATTTCCATACATTAATGGATTATTATTACTTAAAACCGGTCGTATACCTTCTTCATATTCTTTTTTTATATTATCGAGTAAACGATTTATTTCAGCTTTTTCTTCTAGTGAGTGAGGGTTACGCATATTATTAAATTATTAAGACTCTTTTGAATTTAATTTGACATTTGAATGATGAATTGGAGCTTCAAATTGTTTAATTTCGCCCACTTCATTATCTTTATTCGGTTTAATGTGCTTAAATTTAAAATTTATACCTTTAACTACAATTTTACCTGTATTACGGTACAGTTTTATAACTTCACCAGTTTTATTCTTATCAGAACCAGAGATAACTGTAACAGTATCACCTATTTTGACATGCATTTTTTGTTTTACACGCATTTATAAAACCTCCGGTGCTAATGAAACAATTTTTGAAAAGTTTTTATCACGAATCTCACGGGCAACAGGGCCAAAAACTCGAGTGCCTCGTGGATTATTATCTAAATTTACAATTACAGCAGCATTATCATCAAATCGAATATACATACCATCTTGGCGGCGAATTGTTTTACATGTTCTTACAACAACTGCACGTACAACATCTGAACGTTTAATTGGCATATTTGGTAGAGCTTCTTTAACAACGCCAATTATAGTATCACCAACTTTAGCGTATTTTCGATTTCCACCTAATACGCGAATACACATAAGTTTTCGCGCTCCAGTATTATCAGCTACTGTTAACATAGTTTGGGGATAGATCATAAAAGTTTAGCTTTAACTAATTAAAGATGATTTCGAAAGTACTTTGGTTAATGTCCAACGTTTTCGTCGACTTAATGGTCGACATTCTTGAACTAACACTTGATCACCAATATTACATTCACCATTTTCATCATGAACTAAATATTTTCTTGTTTTTACTACTGTTTTGCCGTAAATTGGATGAGGATAACGATTCTCAACTTTAACAACAACAGTTTTCTCCATTTTGTCACTTATAACAATACCAATCTTCTCTTTTACTGGCATTTAAAACTCCTTAATAATTTTCAGTCATATAATTATTCTTTTTAACTAATTCGACTAATACATTACTTTGTTTTTTTTCAATCATGTCTAGTCTTAATGTTAAAAGTGTTTTTAAATGAGCTAAACGGCGTTTTGTATGTTTGATTTCATGTGGTTTAAAGGGTTGTCTTGTAGCTTTTTTAAACCTTAAAGTGAATAATTCTTTTTCTGCTCGAATAATTGCTTCAGATATTTCATTATTTGAAAGTGATGTAACATCCTTAAATTGAGGTATACCCATAATTTATTCAATATTGTTTTTAGTAATAAATTTTGTTTTAATTGGTAATTTGTAGGCAGCCAAATTGAAAGCAGCACGTGCAATTTCTTCAGGAACAGAAGCGATTTCAAAAATAATAGTTCCAGGTTTTACTACAGCTACCCAGTAATCTACAGCACCTTTACCTGAACCCATACGCGATTCCGCAGCTCGTGCTGTTACAGTTTTATCTGGAAAAATACGAATCCATAAAGATGCACCACGTTTTGTATAACGTGTAATTGTTCTACGAGAGGCTTCAATTTGACGAGATGTAATCCAACTCGGTTCTAATGCTTGAAGAGCAAAATCGCCAAAAGAGATCTCATTACCTCGTGTTGCTTTTCCTCGCATTCGTCCACGATGGAATTTTCTATACTTTGTTCTTTTTGGGCTTAACATAATAAATTAGTGTAATAATATGTAAATTTGTTAAATCAGAGTAAAAATTTTTATTTCTTTAAAATTTCATTTTTAAATAACCAAACTTTAACACCTAAAACTCCATAGATAGTATTAGCTTCTTTTGTAGCGTAATCAATATCAGCTCGTAAAGTTTGTAACGGTACTCGACCTTCACGAATCCATTCGCTACGAGCAATTTCCGCACCGTTTAAACGACCAGATACTTGGATTTTAATACCACTAACATTATCTTCTTGTGCACATTGCATAGCTTCGCGAATTGCTCGACGAAACGCTACACGATCTTCTAATTGTTTTACTACTAAGTCACCAATTAATGAAGCATTTAAATTAACTTTTTCAACTTCTAAAATATTAATAGTCACTTGTCTGTTTTCTGGTAAGATCTTTTTGATATTAGTTAATAAAGTTTCAATACCTAATCCATTGTTACCAACTAATGCGCCTGGACGGCCTGTTTCAATATTTACTTCAATCTGATCGTTTAAACCATTACGATTAATTTTAATATTTGAAATACTTGCTGATTTTGTTAACTTATTTAAGTGTGTCCGAATTTTATCATCTTCTTCTAATAAATTAGAATAGTGATTTAATTTCGCATACCATGATGATTTATGTTCTTGGGTTATTCCTAATCGAAACCCTAATGGATGTGTTTTTTGACCCACAGAATTAATCCTTTTAATTAAAATACAATTTTATAATATTGTTTAATCCGTAGATTTAACAACAACAGTAATGTGACACGTTGGTTTTAAGATAGCATACGCTCGACCTTGCGCACGAGGGCGAATTCTTTTTAATTTAGGCCCTTCATCAGCATAAACTTCATCAATAATTAATTTCTTTTTATCTAAATCGTAATTATTTTGTGCATTAGCTGCTGCAGAATGTACTACTTGCCATACAGGTCCACCTGCTCCATAAGGCAAAAATTCTAAGATCATTAAAGCTTCTTGATACGAACGTCCACGAATTTGATTTAATACACGTCGTACTTTATGCGGTGACATGCGAATATATTTCGCTACCGCTTTTACTGATTGAGTATTAGACATAAAATATTTTTTCTAGTTTTTCTTTACTTTATATTTTTTAGTTTTATTCCGAATCTTTAAATCAACCTAAAAATAATTTAATTTTTACTCGTAGATCCAAGTTTGAAAATAATATATTGATCCTTGTACTTTTATTATTAAAATATTCAAATCATTATTTTTGGATAAGTAAAATACTTTTTTCTTTGGAAAAAAATGTTTATTTTTATCTACCACAATGGCTCTTTTTTTATTGGTGGTTCTTTATATTCAAAGCCAAGTTTAATCACAACATTATATTGATATTTTAAACTCTGCGAATCTTGTAGAAGAAATTGATTAGAATTTGGAATTTTTTTAATATAGATATCGTCAATCCATAATTTCAGAAGATTTGCATAATGATTGTTTTCAGTGTAAATAGTTGCTGAATATAATATTTGTAAAATATCATTTCGTTCTGCAATATTTCCCATATCTGAAACAATTTCTATTGCTTTATAAAATGAACGCTTTCGAAGACTTTTTAAAATTTTTGTTACATTTCGTGATGCTAAATTATTATTTTTTGCGGTCAATGTAACCGATTCTAAAATCATCGGATTTCGAGATGCGCGAAAAAAATCTTTACATCTCGGATGTTTTAAAAGCCTTGGCATAATTATTCTGATTAACGTTTTGTTTTTTTATCTGATTTAATATGAGATCTAAATGTTCGAGTAGAAACAAATTCACCTAATTTATGTCCAACGTATTGATCAGAAATAAAAATAGGCACATGTTGTTTTCCATTATAAACAGCAATTGTATGACCTACCATATTTGGTAAAATTGTTGAACTACGCGACCAGGTAACAATAGTGCTTTTTTTCCCACTAGCATTCATTTTATCAATTTTTTTTAATAAATGATATGCAACGAAAGGACCTTTTTTTAGTGATCTTGGCATATATTCACTTAGCTTTTATTTTTTAATGGTTTATTTATTATCGACGACGAATAATGTAAGAATTACTTTGTTTTTTGTTCTTACGTGTTTTCATTCCTAGTGCCGGTTTACCCCACGGTGTTAGTGGTCGAGCACGACCAATAGGTGTACGCCCTTCACCACCACCATGTGGGTGATCACATGGATTCATTACTGAACCACGAACAACGGGTCTTCGTCCTAACCAACGTGTGCGGCCTGCTTTTCCACTTCGAACTAAAAACGCATCATTAAAACTAATTTCACCGATTGTTGCAAAACATTCTTTTCGAATTAATCGAACCTCTTTTGAAGGTAATCGTAATGTAACATAATCGCCTTCCTTAGCTAAAATTTTTGCCGAAGTACCTGCAGCACGAACAATTTGACCACCTCGATTTGGAATTAATTCAATATTATGAATTGAAGTACCTAATGGTATTTGTTCTAAGGGTAAACAATTCCCAACAGCAAATGGTGAATCTGGTCCAGAAATTACAGAATCACCCACATTTAATGTGTTTGGGTGTAATACATAACGTTTTTCGCCATCTTTATAATGTAATAAAGCAATTCTGGCATTACGATTTGGATCGTATTCAATTGAAGCTACAACAGCTTCTACATTGTGTTTATTACGTCTAAAATCGATTAATCGGTATTTTCTCTTATGGCCACCACCGCGATGACGTACAGTAATCACACCTCGATTATTACGACCTTTATTACGATGATTCTGTCTAATTAGTGTTTTTTCGGGTTTGGCTTTTGTAATTTCATCAAATGATGAAAGCGCGCGGTTTCGTGTTCCTGGTGTATATGACTTATAAAGGCGAATACTCATAAACTTTTAATTGTTATAGTTTTTAATTTTCTGCAAATAAGTTTATTGTATCACCCTCTGATAAAGTTACAATAGCTTTTTTATAATGTGATTTCCAACCAACGTATTTTCCTACACGTCTTTTTTTCTTAGGAAGATGGCAAGTATTAACTTTTATTACTTTTACATTGAATAAATATTCGATTGCCGCTTTGATTGTAATTTTATCTGAGTGAGGATTTACAATAAAACTATACTGATTATTTTCTAATAGTCTTGTAGCTTTATCTGTAATAAGTGGATACTTTATATTATCAGCACTGCTACGATTAAAATATGAAGAATCAACCACAATACGTCTCCTTTATTTCATTTACTGCTAGAGGTGTTAATAATATTTGTTTCGCTTTTAGTAAACTTAGGGTATTTAGATTTGACGCTGAAATTAATTCAACATTTTTAACATTTCTAGTTGATAATTTTAGACCATCAGTTTTTTTCGAAACAACGATAAGTACTTTTTGACTTAAATCAACGTCACATTTACTACATAAATCTAAAAATACTTTCGTTTTTGGAGTTTCGAACATATTTTCTAGATTATCGATAACAGAAATAATATTTCGTTTGTTATAAAGTAATGTTTGTAATGATAATTGTCTTTCTTTTTTATTTAATTTCAGCGAGATTGTTTTTGGTTTAGGACCAAAAATAACACCCCCACCTTTCCATAAAGGTGATCTATTTGAACCGGCCCGTGCTCGGCCTGTTCCTTTTTGGCGCCAAGGTTTACGTCCACCACCGCGAACTTCACTTCGAGTTTTAGCCGAAACCGTTCCTTGTTTTTGCTGAATTTGCTGTCTGGTTACATCTTTATGAATTAAATAATTTCCAGAAGTTTCAAGAACTTTTAATTCTAACTTTTGTTCATCATTTAATTGCTGACCATTAGCATCCAGCACATTATAGGTTACAAATTTTTGAACAGTCATAATTTATTTCACTGTATTCATTTTGGATAATATAAATAAATTTATTTTGAAGCAATAATACTTAATAAATTCCCTGGTTTCCCTGGAACTGAGCCTTTAACGACTAAAATATTTTCTTCAACATTTACTTGTATAATTTTTAATTTTTTAATATTTGTAATTTTGTTTCCTAATTGACCTGCCATTTTTTTACCTGGTAATACTCGACCTGGAGTAGTACCCATACCGATTGAACCTGGTCCTCTATGGTTTTTAGAACCATGAGTCATTGGACCTCGTGCAAAATTATGGCGTTTTTGAAGTCCAGAAAAACCTTTTCCAGAACTTTTCCCTGTTATATCAACAAGTTGCTCAGAGGCGAAAGCTTCCACATTTAAAATTTGGCCAACTTCAAAATCCTCTGGATTATTAACTCGAAATTCTTTAAGATATTTTAAAGGTTGAATATTTGATTTTTGTAGATGACCTAATTCAGGTTGTGTTAAAGATTTGTTTGAAACATTTCCGTAACCAATTTGAATAGCATTGTATCCGTCACTTAAAACAGTTTTAACTTGTGTGATAACACAAGGGCCAATCTTTAAAACAGTAACTGGAATAATATTACCTGCTTCATCAAAAATTTGAGTCATACCAATTTTATTGCCTAATAAACCTAAAGACACAATATTTCTCCAATTTTATAGATATATTAACTCTTATAACTTATTTGAGAGTACGAAAAATAAAACAATCAAAATTGTTAAATTAACATTAATAAGTTATTTAACTTGTATCGTTTTGTCTAGATAGGTTACATATACCATTTTATTTAAATTTTAGGAGATTTTCGGTAAATAGACTTCTATTTAATAAAGAGGTATAAAGTATGATTGTTAAAAATTATTAATAAACAATAAAAGAGGTTTTATGGGAAAAGTTGTAGGAATCGATTTAGGAACAACAAATTCAGTAGTTGCTGCTATTGAAGGTGGAAAACCTACTGTAATTACAAATGCAGAAGGTTTAAGAACAACACCTTCAATTGTTGCTTATACAAAAAAAGAAGAATTACTTGTAGGTCAAATTGCAAAACGTCAGGCTGTAATCAATCCAGAAAATACTTTCTTTTCTGTTAAACGATTCATTGGGTCTAAAGTTGGCGAAGTTTCAGATGCTGCTAAAGAATTACCTTATAAAGTAACTGAAGATAAAAATGGGAACATAAAAGTAAAATGTTCATCTTTAAATAAAGATTTTAGTCCTGAAGAAATTTCGGCACAAGTTTTAAGAAAACTAGTTAATGATGCTAGTACTTATTTAGGTCAAGAAGTAACGCAAGCGGTTATTACAGTACCAGCATATTTTAATGATTCACAACGACAAGCGACTATTGATGCTGGAAAAATTGCGGGTATTGAAGTATTACGAATTATCAATGAACCTACTGCAGCTTCTTTAGCATATGGCTTAGATCAAAAAGAGAATGAAACAATTTTAGTTTTTGATTTAGGTGGTGGTACTTTCGATGTATCAATTTTAGAAGTTGGCGATGGTATCTTTGAGGTATTATCAACAGCAGGGGATACTAATTTAGGTGGTGATGATTTTGATAAAGCTTTAGTTAACTGGCTTGTAGACGATTTCAAGAGTTTAGAAGATATCAATTTAACAAAAGATATTCAAGCTTTACAAAGATTAACGGAAGCTGCAGAAAAAGCAAAAATGGAATTATCAACTATTGATAAAACGACAATTTCTTTACCATTTATTACTGCTGATAAAACAGGGCCAAAACATATTGAGAAAGAATTAACGAGAGAAAAATTTGAAGAATTATGTAAAACGTTAATTGATAGATGTCGTATTCCTGTTGAAAAGGCATTAAATGATGCCAAGCTTGATAAGTCTAGTATAAATGAAATTGTACTAGTTGGTGGTTCAACACGGATTCCTGCAATTCAAAACTTAGTTGAATCGATGACAGGTAAAAAACCAAACCAAACTGTAAATCCAGATGAAGTAGTTGCAGTAGGTGCTGCAATTCAAGCAGGTATTCTTGCCGGTGAAATTACAGATATTTTATTACTAGATGTAACTCCTTTATCATTAGGTGTAGAAACTTTAGGTGGAGTAATGACGAAAATTATTGCACGTAATACAACTATTCCAACAAAAAAATCAGAAATGTTCTCAACAGCGGTTGATAATCAAACAAATGTAGAGATTCATGTCTTACAAGGTGAACGTGAATTAGTTGCAGATAATAAGAGTTTAGGTAATTTCCGTTTAGACGGTATTCCAAATGCGAGCCGTGGTGTACCGCAAATTGAAGTAACATTTGATATTGATGTAGATGGTCTTCTTTCAGTTAAAGCAAAAGAAGTTGAAACTGGTGTAGAACAATCGGTAACAATTCAAGGTGCATCAACTTTAACTGAAACTGAAGTGGAAGAAATGGTGAAAGCAGCGGAAGAATACGCGGCAATTGATCAAGAAAAAAGAAAAAATATTGATTTAAAAAATAATGCCGAAGCTTTATGTTATGAAGCGAATAAGCAATTACTTGCGGTTAAGGATAGTATTTCATCTGAAAAACAAGAAACAATTACTAAATTAATCGAAAACATTAAAAAAGATTTAGAATCAGAAAACTTTGACTCAGTAACAAATCAATTAGAAGAATTAAAGGTAGCAATGCAAGAACTTTTAGAAATTACAAATGCTACTGATAATCAATAAATCTTAGATTGATCAAATAAAAAATAGTAAGTCTAAATATAAACAATTTTATATTTAGACTTATAGTTTCAAAGAAAAGTCATTTATACTTAAAATTCTAATCTTGAATAATATTTGCTTTTTTTAATAAGCTAGCTACTGTTTCAGTCGGCTGAGCCCCATTCTGTAACCACTTTGTTATTTTTTCTACTTCAAAATGAGATTGTTTTGTAATTGGACTATAAAATCCCACTTCGTCAACTGGACGACCATCTCTTCTAGTCTCAGAAGTCATCACTACTAGTCTATATGAAGGCTGTCGTTTACGACCCACTTTTTTTAATCTTAATTTTAACATATGATTTATCTACTTTTGAATTATGTTATGACTAACATCATTTAATTCTGACAATATATACTCTAAGAACCAAATGAAGCGTCAAAAAATTATTTACTTCTATAGATTAGCACGTAAATAATAATTTGACTATTAACGACGAGAGTAATACTCAATTACTAGTAACTCATCTAATTCTAATAAAATATCCTCACGATTACAATAATTTAGAACTTTTGCTTCTAATTTTGCTTTATCAAAACTTAAATGCGAAGGAATATCAACAAATCGTGTTGTTTTTAAATTTTCTTCAACAACGTTTTTAGAACTTGTTTTAGGTTTAATACCAATAACATCCCCAATTCGACATTGGAAACTTGGAATATCTAAAACTTCTCCGTTAACTGTAATATGTCCGTGATTAACTAATTGTCGAGCATTTGCCATTGTTGGAGCAAATCCTAACGTAAAACAAATAGTATCTAATCGCATTTCTAATAATTGTAATAAGATTAAACCTGTAACACCCTGACGGCGACGAGCTTCTTTTACATAACGGAATAATTGGCTTTCACTTATCCCATAATTATATTTTAATTTTTGTTTTTCCTCTAATCGTAAGCCGTATTCAGTAACTTTTTTATTACCACCATCATTACTTTTACCATGTTGGCCTGGTCTATCTTTTTTCTTAGATACTTTTTGAGTCAATCCAGGTAAGGCGCCTAAGCGTCTTGTAATTCTTAGTCGAGGTCCACGATAACGTGACATAATAAACTTTAAATTTTGAAAATAATTTTCTTAATATTAATTGTAAAACATCTAAATAGGGCGAACGACCGGATTTGAACCGGCGAATGGTGGAACCACAACCCACTGCCTTAACCACTTGGCCACGCCCGCCAAAAATATACGTGTTTACACTATCATATTAACAGGTTAGCCTATTTAAAGTCTAGTATATTTCCAATAAATAATACTTTTCTATTATATTTTTAAAGAGTATTAGCCAATTTTTTAAGTTAAGGGATTTTTTCCCCAACTTTTAATTAATTCACCAACTTAAATTAATTAAAACCCCATATTTATATATCACTTTTAAAAATGAAAAACTTTTATTTAAACGGTCAAAAGTATTGTACCGATGATGAGTTTACTCTACTCGATTTACTTTACTATTTTGATTATAATATTTCCTTATTAGTTGTAGAATATAATGCTTTTATTTCTACTAAAAAAGATTGGAAAAATATCATCATTGCAAATAATGATGTAATTGAAATTGTGACTATTGTTGGAGGTGGATAATTGTATAAAAATCTGGTCTTTTGAGATCACAGAGTGATCTCGAAGACTATTTTTTATACAATTATCTCATCTTTATACTCGTTGGATAATATTATATTCTTTTACTAAGATTGATTGAATTGAATTAACAATGGTTTCAACTTCTTCAGTACGTAAAGTTTTTTTAGTTGATTGAAATGTTAATTGAATACAAAGACTTGTACAATTAGTAGGAATTGATTCACCTTGATATTCATCTAATAAATCTAATTGAATTAAAACATCAGTTCCTTTTTCGAGAATTAATTTTTTTATTTTATCAAAAGACACCTTTTGATCTACAATAAATGATAAATCCTTAACAATTTTTGGATATGAAGAATAATCTTGATATAAGGGTAACAAATTATTTTTTAATTCATTTTTCAGAATTTCAAAATCAAATTCAAATAAATAAATTTCAGGACTAATATTTAATTGTTTTGCTAAAATTGGATGTACTTGCCCAAATACCCCAAGAGACTTTCCGTTTAATAAGTCGAATTGAGTTGTCCTATAAGGATGTAATATTGTTTCATAGGCTTTTGGAATTTGTTTTTTCCAATAAATACCAATATTTAATTTTTTAAATATATCTTCAAGTTTTCCTTTTGCTTCAAACCAAGATAACTGAGCAGCATTTTCTGACCATGTTAATTTTGTTTTGATTCCACCAAAGTTTCCACCAACATATTCTTTTTCAGAATCTGGTAAAAAAATATGACCGAACTCAAATCCTTCGATATTTCTAGTACCTTGTTTTAGATTTTCTTGAATGGTTTCTAATATGTTCGGTAATAAACTTATTCGTAACGTCGAACAATCCGAAATTAACGGGTTAATTAATTTTAATGAAGTTTCCGAATTAGTAGGTTCTTTGACTAATGAGTATTGCATTAATTCATTTAAACCTTCGCTTAAAAAACATGTCGTTAATTTTTTCCGCGTCTGATAACTAAAATCTTCAAGACCAATCTTTTGAATATTCGGTAAGCAACTCACAAAATTATTAAACCCATGTAAGCGTCCAATTTCTTCAATCAAATCAATTTCGCGTGTTATATCATCAATTCTTGAGTTTGGAATTTCTACTTCCCATTTAGAGGTTAGTTCGTTAAATTCAAAACTAAAATCTAACCTTTGAAGATAAGACGAAATTTGTTTTATAGTAATATAAATTGATGTTTCGTTTTGACTTGATTTTATCGGTCCTAGTATTTCAATAACGTTCTGATAAGTTAAAGTTATAACTTTAACAGCTTTTTCTGCAATTTGACCCGATGAATTAATCTTATAATTTATATTTGGATTATTAATTCTCAGTAAATTTAATAAACGACATATACTCTCATTAAAACTATAATTATTTAATCCTTTTTCATAACGGGCAGATCTCTCTGTTCGTAAACCTAAATTACGTGAGGTTTGACGAATTTTTTTTGAGTTAAAAATAGATCCTTCAATTAAAATCGACGTTGTAGTTTCGTCATAACCAAAATCTTGATTAGGGATTACACCTGCAACCCCTAAAAGTAAATTTTCAGTTTTAAGAACTAATGTATTTTGATTTAAGGTATATTCTAATCCATTTATTGTTGGCAATGTAGTAGGAGTATCTACTGTAGCTAATTTTAGGTTTAATTCTGAATTAGATAACTTTGCTTTTATTTTATTTAAATCATAAAATTCAAATGGATAACCTGTTTCTAATAAAATATAATTTTGAAAATCTAATAAATTATTTTCCGGTTCTATGCCGGAACTAATTAATTTTTGTTTTAACCATTTTGGTGAAGTGGCATTTTTAAGATTCTCAGCAGTAATAGTAACAAATGTTGAACAATTCTGGTTCTCTAGGATTTGAGAATTTAAAAAACTCTTTTGTAATATTATTTCTGGTTCAAAGGAATTAATTTGATAGATATTAGAAAAAGGTACTCTGTTGATTAATGAACCAATTTCTTTAGCAATACCTTTAGTTGATATACTATCCGCTCGGTTTGCAGTTGCTGAAATTTCTAATACTGTTTCTGTTTTTTCACCGATTACGACTTCAAAAGTACCTTCAACTTCAAATCCTCCAAGAGTGAGTTTTTCTATTAACTCATCTAAATTAATATTATCAATATTTAATAATTCGTTAATCCAATTCAGTGATATAAGCATCTTTAAAATTACTCTGAATTTTTATTTTTAATTTGCTTTAGTAAAAACTAAGCCATTACTTTCCCCATATCTTTCCATAAAGCGCATAAAACGATCCCAGGCTTCTGGACTTTTCATTATATAAATTGATTCAATAGCTTCAGGTTTGCCATTAACAAAACGAGCGTTTACATCTCGTGTTTCTAATGTTCCTTCTTCATCAACTAAATACATACCAGTAATTTCGCCTTCTTTGGCAGTACTTTTATCAAGTATATTTGGATTTTTAAATCTAAATGTTGCAGTACCAGTACTTCCATCTCGTGAACGTGTTAAGCGTACATCAGGTTGAACTTTTTCGTCTAAGCCTTTTATAAATTGTATAGTAGCATTCATAACTTTATGCGTTCTCCATAATAAAAATATATGTATTTTATATCTTTTACAGTATACAATAATTTAGTGTAATTATTGGATAATTAAAAATAACTGGGGTGGCAGGATTCGAACCTACGAATGGCGGAGTCAAAGTCCACAGCCTTACCGCTTGGCGACACCCCAAAATAGTAATACAGTTAGAAGACCAAACAATTCTATAAAATAGATTAAATCCGCAGATCTTAATATTGAAATTATTGGGCAAGAAGGGATTCGAACCCCTGACACCGTAGTTCGTAGCCACGTGCTCTAGTCCACTGAGCTACAAGCCCAAACTCTATTACTTATGTGATACTAATATATTACTAATAAAAGTTAAATTTAGTAAAGCTTTTAGAAAAATTTTTATCAATTTTGTTATTAAGCTTGCAATCTTTTCATTCTTTGCTCTAGAGTACTTATTGAAACGATTTTTCATTTAAATCATTCATAGAATTAATTAAAAAATTTGAAATATGGCCAAAAGAATTCTATATCAAGACAACGCTCGCCGTGCTTTAGAACGTGGAATGGAAATCATGGTTGAAGCGGTATCCGTAACATTGGGCCCAAAGGGACGAAATGTTGTATTAGAAAAAACATACGGATCGCCACAAATTGTAAATGATGGTGTAACAATTGCAAAAGAAATTAATTTAGAAGATCACATTGAAAATACAGGGGTTTCTTTAATCCGACAAGCAGCCGCTAAAACGAATGATGTAGCAGGTGATGGTACTACGACTGCAACTGTTTTGGCATACGCAATGGTAAAAGAAGGTTTAAAAAACGTAGCTGCTGGTGCAAATCCTATCTCCCTAAAATTAGGGATGGAAAAAGCTGCTCAGTACTTAGTTACACAAATTAATGAATTTGCTCAACCTGTAGAAGATATTGAATCTATTAAACAAGTAGCTTCGATTTCTGCTGGTAATGACGATGTAATTGGATCTTTAATTGCTGATGCTTTAGCAAAAGTTGGAAAAGATGGGGTTATCTCTTTAGAAGAAGGGAAAGGTATTACTACCGAATTAGAAATTACAGAAGGTATGAAATTAGAAAAAGGTTTCATTTCTCCGTATTTTATTACTAATACCGATAAAATGGAGGTTTCATACGATAATCCTCTTGTATTATTAACAGATAAAAAAATTACTCTAATTCAACAAGATTTATTACCAATCCTAGAATTAGTAACAAAAACTAAACGACCTCTTCTTCTTATTGCTGAGAATGTAGAAAAAGAAGCCTTAGCTACCTTAATTTTAAATAAATTACGAGGTATTGTAAATGTTGTAGCAGTTAGAGCACCAGGATTTGGTGAACAACGAAAACTAATGTTAGAAGATATGGCTATTTTAACAGGTGGAACTGTAATTACTCAAGATGCCGGTTTAAGTTTAGAAAATGTTCAATTAGATTTATTAGGCCAAGCTCGACGAGTGATTGTTGGAAAAGAGACGACAACTATTATTACAGATGGAACTGAAAAAGAAATTCAAAGTCGTTGTGAACAACTTCGAAAACAAATTAATGTAGCCGATACAGGTTATGAAAAAGAAAAATTACAAGATCGGATTGCTAAGCTTTCAGGTGGTATTGCTGTAATTAAAGTTGGTGCTGTTACTGAAACAGAAATGAAAGATAAAAAGTTACGTCTAGAAGATGCTATTAATGCAACGAGAGCTGCTGTGGAAGAAGGTATTGTTCCAGGCGGTGGGGCGACTTTAGCTCATTTATCAGAAAATGTTTTAACGTGGGCAAAAAATAATTTAAAAGAAGATGAATTAGTTGGTGCTATGATTATTGCTCGAGCAATTTTAGCTCCATTAAAAAGAATTGCAGAAAATGCTGGTATTAATGGCCCTGTTATTGTAGAACAAGTTCAACAACAAGACTTTGAAATGGGTTATAATGCAGCCAAAAATACTTTCGTTGATATGTATGAAGAAGGGATTGTTGATCCTGCAAAAGTAACGCGGTCGGGTATCCAGAATGCGACATCAATTGCCAGTATGATTTTAACTACAGAATGTATTATTGTAGATCAATCTCCTACTACTTAGTTTGTAAAAGATAAACCGAACGAAGTACTAGGATAGAAACTTCAGAATTAGCACTTAAGTTCTGAAGTTTCTAATTCTAGGTTAGAAATTATTAGAATTCCAACGTTCTAAAACTAACGTATTTGATCCGTCTTCATTTTGTTGGTATTTAATAGGTTGGAATCCAATTTTTTGACTTTCGCCAATAATTGTTTCCCCTGCGTATTGTTGGCCTATTTTATCAATAAAACTTTCAATTGGATACGGCTGTTTCCAATAGCTGATATCAACTACTAATTCGTATTCTTGTCCATTCCATGCAAATGTAATATCATAGCCATTTGGTTGAGGAATTACTAAATTTGTATTAGTAGATTGTTCTGTTGTAGATACACCAACAATCGGTTGTTGTCTTTTATATTCAATCTCTAAACGATTTAAAGCTTTTTCTAAATAAAACAAATTTTGAAAACGAGTCTTCATGTTAGTAAAATGTGACATACTTTTATCATCCAATTTATTATGTATACTTATTACCTATTGTAATTTGCAATCGCTCGATTAAACGTCTATTGTTAGTTTATATAAAATGGTAAAAACATAAAAGTAAGTTTAAAGCAATGGAAGCAAATTGTCGTTTTCCTTGTTTCTAATGGTATGCCGTAATATTTAAGAAAATTTTTTAAAATAGTTTTAAATTTTGTATTTTATTAATTATAATATTATTTATTAATATCAGTTTCTGTATTTAAATTTATAAGATTCATATATAAAGGATTATCAATTATGGATACTCGTTTACTTGTAATTGCAGCACCTCTACTTGTTGCAGCATCTTGGGCCTTATTCAATATTGGCCGATTAGCCATTCAACAAATTCAACGTCTTTCACGCTAGTTTTTCAATAAGCCTTAATTCAACATAAAAATTATTAAATGTTTGATTTTTCTCTACATTTTATTTTATAATAGATTTATAGTTTAATTAAAATTAGGGAATTATGGCTGTACCTAAAAAACGGACTTCAAAGTCTAAGAAAAATGCTCGTAAAGCTAACTGGAAAAAGAAAGCTGATAAACAAGCTCAAAAAGCTTTATCATTAGCGAAATCAGTTTTACGAGGTCAAACGACTAGTTTTATTTATAGTTTAAATGAAGAAGAATAAATCTTAAAAAAATTTAAAGATTCATTCTTCTTTATTTGAATCTTAATTTACCCAAAATAAATCGCGGATGTGGCGGAATTGGTAGACGCGCTAGATTTAGGTCCTAGTAACTTTTGTTTTGAGAGTTCGAGTCTCTCCATCCGCAATTTCAAAAATTCTATACTAGAAAGGTGTATAGATATATTATTTAATTGTATTTGTTATAAAATTTTTTCAAATAATACAAATGACTCTTCCCTTTACCCTACAACAATTACGTATTATTAAAGCAATTGCCTCGGAAAATAGCTTTACACGAGCAGCCGAAATATTATTTATTTCGCAACCATCTTTAAGTAAACAAGTAAAAAAATTAGAAAACCGCCTCGGAATTTTATTGGTTAATCGAGAAAGCAATAAAATCTCTTTGACTGAAGGGGGTAAATTATTTCTTCAATACTCTGAACGCATTTTAGCCTTATGTGAAGAAAGTTGTCGTGCGCTAAATGATTTGAAAAATGGTGATCGTGGTAGTTTGACTGTTGGTGCTAGCCAAACAATAGGTACTTATTTAATGCCCCGGGTATTAGCGTTATTTGCTCAACACTACCCACAAATTAATTTAAAAGTCCAAGTCGATTCGACAAGATTTATTGCGAAAAATGTCGTTAATCGTTATATCGATATAGCCGTAGTTGGAGGAGATGTACCTGAAGATTTAAAAAAATATCTTGAAATTGAAAATTTTGTTGAAGATGAGCTGACTTTAATTATTCCTAAATCCCATCCGTTTGCGACAAAGAAAAACAAATATATCAATAAAGATGATTTATATCATTTAAACTTTATAACGTTAAATCCAAATTCAACCATTCGAAAATTTATTGATAATATTTTAATTCAAAATAATATTGAAACAAAACAATTCAACATTATCATGCAATTAAATTCTATTGAAGCTATTAAAACAGCTGTAAGTTTAGGACTGGGCGCGGCTTTTGTCTCGTCCTCGGCAATTGAAAAAGAAATGGAACTGAAAACTATTGAAATTATTAGTATTGAAAATATTAAAATAACTCGGACCTTATCGATTATCACAAACCCTGAGTGTTACCATTCAAAAGCCTTTGACTTTTTTTATAATGAATTATGTGCTTTGAAAACAACACTTACTTCTGAGAATAATATATAGTTCTAATGAATTTGACATTATTCAATTGCCTTTAGTAAAATGAGTTCATTATACCAATAATATGTTTTAAATTATGAAATATGCAATCGTAGAAATTAGTGGAAGACAATTTTGGGTTGAAACAGGTAAATATTACGATTTAAATCGGATTCCAACAAAACTAGGACAAGAAATTATTCTAAACCGTGTATTATTATTAAATAACGATGGTGAACTTTTAGTAGGAAAACCTTATTTAGACCAAGTGAAAATCAAAGGGAAAGTATTAGAACATTTGCGTGGTCGTAAGACTATCGTATATAAAATGCGCCCGAAAAAGAAAACACGCAAAAAACAAGGACATCGTCAAGAATTAACACGAGTTCTTATTGAAGATATCAATATTGTTTAATAATTATTAATTAAGGAGTAATATTATGGCTCATAAAAAAGGTGCCGGTAGTACAAAAAATGGTCGTGATTCAAACGCAAAAAGATTAGGTGTGAAACGATTCGGTGGACAAGTTGTTAAAGCTGGTAATATTTTAGTACGTCAACGTGGTATGAAATTTAAACCAGGGGTTAATGTAGGTTGTGGTAAAGATTTTACATTATTTGCTTTAGTAGATGGTACTGTAAAATTTGACCATAAAGACGCATCAACTAAACGAGTAAATATTGTTATTTAAATAAAATTTTCTTGTAAATTTATCTAGATTCTTAGATCTAAGAAATCTAGATAATATAAAATTATTGGGTTCCAAAATGTTAAAAAATTTATTTAATCAAAATTCGATAGCAAATAAATATAAAAGTTTAGTTAATCAGATAAATGCATTAGAAAGTACGATGCAAGGTTTAACTGATTCTGAATTGAGAGCCAAAACATTTGAGTTAAAAAATAGATATAAAAGTGAACAAAGTCTAACTTCACTTATTGCAGAATCATTCGCAGTTACAAGAGAGGCTAGCTTTCGGACCTTGGGTTTACGACATTTTGATGTTCAATTAATCGGAGGATTAGTTCTTAATGATGGCCGAATCGCAGAAATGCGAACAGGTGAAGGAAAAACATTAGTAGCAACTTTACCTGCATATTTAAATGCATTAACGGAAAAAGGGGTTCATATTGTTACAGTAAATGACTATTTAGCTGGACGAGATCAAGTTTCCATGGGGCAAATTTATCGGTTTCTTGGGTTAGATACGGGTTTAATTCAAGAAAATATGACTGGCCAAGAACGTCAACAAAATTATGATGCTGATATTACCTACGTTACAAATAGTGAATTAGGATTTGATTTCCTTCGAGATAATATGGCATTAAATTTAAAAGAAGTGGTTTTACGACCATTTAACTATTGTATTGTTGATGAGGTGGATTCGATTTTAATCGATGAAGCACAAACACCTCTAATCATTTCAAATACAGTGGATACATTTGTTGATAAATTCATCGTCGCTGCAGAAATTATTGAATATTTGGAAGTTAATATTCATTTTAAAATTGATGAAAAGAAAAAAAATGTAATTTTAACTGAACAAGGTACTAGTCAAATCGAAAATATTTTAGGCATTGAAGATTTGTATAATTTAAAAGATCCTTGGATTCCTTATATTATTAATGCTCTTAAAGCTAAAACATTATTCTTCCGAAATGTAAATTATATTGCCCAAAATAACCAGGTTATCATTGTTGATGAATTTACTGGAAGAATTATGCCCGATCGTCGTTGGAGTGATGGGTTACATCAAGCTGTTGAAGCTAAAGAAGGCTTACCAATCCGAGAAAATACCCAAACAGTAGCTTCGATTACGTATCAAAACTTCTTTTTATTATATCCTAAATTATCCGGAATGACTGGTACTGGAAAAACTGCGGAACTGGAATTTGAAAAAATCTATAAATTATCGGTGGATGAAATTCCAACCGCGCGTCCTGTTCTTCGAGACGATTTACCAGATTTTATTTACAAAGATCAGCTTGCAAAATGGAATGCGATAGCCAAAGAATGTAAAGATATTTCTTTATTTGGTCAACCTATCCTTATTGGAACCACTACCGTTGAAAAGTCAGAGATGTTGGCTCAACTTTTGAAAGAGTATCAATTATCTTATCAACTTTTAAATGCCAAACCTGAAAATGTTCGACGAGAATCTGAGATTGTCGCGCAAGCAGGTAAAAAAGGAAGTATTACTATCGCCACTAATATGGCAGGCCGAGGAACAGATATTATCCTAGGTGGTAATAGTGAATTTAAAATTCGAAAACAATTATATAATATATTAGTTACCTATAAAAATAGAACTAAAACAAAGAAAAAAAATACTCTTTTCCCATTATTAAAAGAATTAACATTATCATCACAAAAGTTTTTAAGTGTATTAAATACATTAATTACAACCGAAGATTTTCTGGCATTATCCGAAACGGAAATTTTACGACTTCTAAATGAAAGTGATCAAATCAGAGTTCCAAAAAATAATTACGAATGTTCGATTAAATTTTTAGTTAATGAATTATTAATTTTTGAACGGAAAGATCAAACTATCGAAAATTCGATCGTTAAAAATTTAGGTGGGCTCTATGTTATTGGAACTGAAAGAAATGACTCTCGTCGAATCGACAACCAATTACGGGGACGATGCGGCCGCCAAGGAGATCCTGGTAAATCGAGATTCTTTTTAAGTTTAGATGATAATTTACTTCGACGATTCGGTGGTTCTAACATTCAAAATTTCATGCAAAATCAACTCCTAGATGATGATCCTTTAGAATCTAATTTATTAACAAAGAGTTTAGATTCTGCTCAAAAACGAGTTGAGGAACAAGCATATGATGCTCGAAAATATTTATTTGATTATGATGATGTTTTAAATAAACAGCGAAATGTGGTTTATTATGAACGACGTCAGATTTTAGAAAGTAAATCTGTTCGAGATAAGATTTTAGCATATGGTGAACAAGTTATTTCTGAAATTGGAATTGAAATACAAGAAAAAAATCTTCCAACTGATACAGCTATTTCTCTTCTTGAGAATTTATTTGGGACAAATTTAGTTTTAAATTTATTTTCGAAATTTAATTTGAATTATTCGAATTTAGATCCAATTGAATTAGAAACTTATTTGTTCCAAGAATTTTGGTTATGCTATGAATCAAAATCCTTAGAATTAGAAGTTCGTCAACCAGGTATTATTCGAGCTTTAGAACGTACTTTAATTTTAATCTATATTGATATTGCTTGGAAAGAACATTTACAAAAAATGGCTTTACTACGTGACGCCGTAGGTTGGCGAGGTTATGGTCAACGAAATCCTTTATTTGAATATAAAGAAGAAGCCTATGATTTATTCCAAATCATTGGTCAAACAACGAGACATTTAGTCATTTATGATTTAATAAGATCATCAATGTTATAAAAATACTTTAAATATAAACTAATAATAATTTAATTATGACAAAACGCACATTATCAAATAAAAGTCGTGTTTCTATTTTAAAATTGTCTGGTTTTAGAGCACGAATGGCTACAGCTCAAGGGCGTAAGACTCTTCGTAAACGTCGTCAAAAAGGACGTAAGCAATTAGCAATTCAAAAGTAACAAACAGATTATTAGAGTAACTTCAAAATATCTTACTCTAATAATAAATCATTTTTTATTTAAAATTAATATAATAGTAAGTTGATTTATTGACTTCTTAGGTAATTGTTTTATGAATTTTAATGACGAATTAACCCTTTTATTAAAAGCTCGGTATCCTGTTATTTATATAAATACTATTGAAGAAGATCGTGTTGAATATGTTATTCGAAAAAATGTTAAAACAAATTTAAATCGTAGTGTCTATAGTTGGGATTTCGTAGATGGATATACAAATAATCCAAATAATGAAGGCTTTGGGAAACGAAACCCATTACAAGCTCTAGAATTAGTAGAGCGATTAACTTCTGAAACTCCGGCATTATTTTTATTAAAAGATTTTAATCGGTTTTTAACAGATGTTTCAATTTCTCGAAAATTAAAAAATGTCAGTAGGATTTTAAAATTACAACCGAAAACTATTATTATTATTGGTTCAGAATTGAATATTCCCCGCGAATTACAAGATTTAGTAACTGTTTTGAATTTTAATTTACCAATCGAAAGCGAAATTAATCAAGAATTGACTAGATTAATTACGTCTCTAAAT